TTGAGCTTCCATCTTTACGAATCAGAGCGCAATAATGTCTCATTATTTATAAATATAAAATATATATGATATGGAATAAAATAGAGAAGTGTAATAAAAAGACTTTCAAATATCATTTTAAAGCAAAAACGAAAATGGATTTAATCTAAAAATATATCGAATCTAATATTTTTTAATAGTAAATGCTATACTATAGAATTGTGCTATATAATTGTGATGTGAGAAAAATAAATCAAAATTATATATCGATAGATCCATCGTTATATTCTATGGTCTATGGTAAGTATGAGTATTGAATATTTCCTTTCAATTCTATATTCTATTTTTTCTATATTCATATTCATTATGACTAGCTAATAGGAATCGCTAAGAATGCAAATATAAGTATAAATATAATATAATTATAAGTATATTAATTAATAGCTAAGATGACAATAGTTTATTGAATCCCTATGCAGGTATAATTTATCTTATGTGAGCCTGCTTAGCTCAGAGGTTAGAGCATCGCATTTGTAATGCGATGGTCATCGGTTCGATTCCGATAGCCGGCTTTTCTCTATTTATTTTCTTCGAGTTTTTACATGATTGAGAATGTCCTTTTTCAATCCGAAATCAAAGAATATTGAAAAATATATTTTTTATCTTATAGGAACTTCCAACTATGCCATGAAAAGAATCCCTTTTATCTATTTTTTTATCTATATAGAATATATATATATAATATATATAGAATAGAAAGGTCTGAATATTTATTCATCTAATTATTCTTTAGAGTACAAGTACACTACTTCCGTGAACTTCGCTTCATTTATCATTTAGTTCAGTTTTAGTTTAGGTTTATTCTGTAAAATTAAATTTCATCAATAAGAATAAGAATTCAATATAAATAAGAATAAGGAGTCTTTATGTCGCGTTACCGGGGACCTCGTTTCAAAAAAATACGCCGCCTGGGAGCTTTACCGGGACTAACTAATAAAAGGCCTAGAGCCGGAAGTGATCTTAGAAACCAATCACGTTCCGGTAAAAAATCTCAATATCGTATTCGTCTAGAAGAAAAACAAAAGTTGCGTTTTCATTATGGTCTTACAGAACGACAATTACTTAAATACGTTCGTATCGCCGGCAAAGCCAAGGGGTCAACAGGCCAGGTTTTACTCCAATTACTTGAAATGCGCTTGGATAACATCCTTTTTCGATTGGGTATGGCTCCGACTATTCCCGGAGCCCGTCAATTAGTTAACCATAGACATATATTAGTCAATGGTCGTATAGTAGATATACCAAGTTATCGCTGTAAACCCCGAGATATTATTACGGCGAGGGATGAACAAAACTCTAGAGCTCTGATTCAAAATTCTTTCGATTCATCCTCTCAGGACGAAATGCCAAAACATTTGACTCTTCAACCATTCCAATATAAAGGATTAGTCAATCAAATAATAGATAGTAAATGGGTCGGTTTGAAAATAAATGAATTGCTAGTCGTAGAATATTATTCGCGCCAGACCTAAACCTAACGAAAATAAAATAAAAAATCACAAAGGTTCGGACAATTTTGATCCCTTTCGTCGAAGTAAATAAACCTAAGGTTAAGATTAAGATAAATAGGGTTTGATCCGGATTTTTCTCCCATTTAGGTATCATAGAACGAGAGGGAGGTTTTCATTCCTTGTCTACTCTTTTCCTTTCAGTATTTTCCGTGCCACAGCAATTAGGAATAGAAAATCTATATCAAAGAAAGGTCTAACTGTTGTGTTGGAATATAATTTTATATTTTTATATAGTGCTATTTTACTCTTTTGGTTAGTAAGATCTGTGAATTAGATGAAGGTACGGAAAGAGAGGGATTCGAACCCTCGGTAAACAAAAGCCTACATAGCAGTTCCAATGCTACGCCTTCAACCACTCGGCCATCTCTCCTACATCATGATTATGACTCAAAAACCGAGTGAATAGCGAGCCGTTCCTAGTAGATTATTGGATAGGAACGAGCAATCAATTTCTAACTAGAAAAATATAAATAGATACATTTTCATCAAAGTCAAAGAAAGATCTTTCTTTTGAGGTTATGCGGATAAATATAAAATCTGAAAACTGTTATAAACAGTGATTCGATTGATGTTTGCAAAACCAGCCTTCGCCTCTTTTTATTTATACTGGTACCGGAGGCAATCACTAAATTATAACGAATCAGCTGATTGATGGGTCTATTTTTGCACTTCGGTTAATGGATCTCTTTAGATCATGATTATATTTAGACTATGATTCCATATCTTAAGAATTCTCAAATTCCTTTCCAGTCCAGTTTTAAAGTTCTCTCTCAACAACAAACCCTACCCTGCAGATCTATTACAAATATTCAGAAAAATTATATATATATATATAGTGATTGTATAGTGTATACCTCCTATGTATACAAAACAAAACGGGCGGGTTTTTTCATCATAGAATGGTTATTCGATCCTTTTTTTTTTCTTCTTTGGATGAGAATTCAATAAAA